TCCTTCTATTTCTCCAAGCAAGGCCCTTCGCATGGCAATACCGATGGTATCAGCTTGACCTTTCATAAGTGGTGACAGAATGAAACGACCATAATAAAGACGCTTACTGTCTACTCTTGATTCAACACACTTCCACTGTAGTGTTCGAGTGGATCCTGCTACTTCCTCTCGAACCATACTATACTAGACTAGTATTATTATTTGATCATTTATTTCTCTTGAAATTGGTTTAATTCTTATTTCTACACACGTCTTTTTTTAGGAGGTCGACATCCATTATGTGGCATAGGTGTTACATCACGTACGAAGCTTAATAATATACCACTTCTACGAATGGCTCGTAATGCTGCATCTCTTCCGAGACCAGGACCCTTTATCATAACTTCTGCTCGTTGCATACCCTGATCAACCACTGTACGAATAGCATTTACCGCTGTGGCTTGAGCAGCATAAGGTGTTCCTCTTCTTGTGCCTTTGAATCCAGAAGTACCGGCGGAGGCCCAAGAAACTACCCGACCTCGTACATCTGTAACAGTTATAATGGTATTGTTGAAACTCGCTTGAACATGAATAACGCCTTTTGGTATTCTACGTCCATTCTTACGTGAACCAATACGCCCATTCCTACGTGAACCAATTCTTGGTATAGCTTTTGTCATATTTTATTTTTGAATTTTGAAAAGTAAAGTTCTTTTTTAGAAGAATTACCCTTGTCTCTGTTTATGTTTCGGATTGGAACAAATCACTATAATTCGTCCACGCCTGCGAATAAGTCGACATTTTTCACAAATTTTACGAACGGAAGCCCTTATTTTCATATTTTTTATTCCTTACCTTAATTCTGAATCCACTTCTTGGAAGAGAATAAGTCTCTTGAATTTTTTTTGAACTTCGAATTGTATACCCATGGTTAAAAAAATAACCTAATCGTTCGAATCTTTGTTGCGAAGTCGATAAATTATACGTCCCCTGGTTGAATCATAACGACTTACTTCAATTTTTACTCTATCTCCCGGTAGTATCCGTATAAAACTGCGGCGGATCCTCCCTGAAACATATCCTAGAATTAGATCTTCATTATCTAAACGGACCCGGAACATACCGTTGGGGAGTGATTCAGTAATTAAACCCTCATGAATCAATTTTTGTTCTTTCATTCCAGGTAACCTCCTTGAAGTATCAACTAATGGAGGAAGAGTTATATAACTCACTTTTCCTCTCTATTTTACAAATAGGAAGTTAGAGATCAAATTCGGATACCAGAGGTGGAAGATTACCATATATAACACAAAATTTCTCCTCCAATTCTTTCTAGTCGAGCTTCTCGATCTGTTATTATACCTCGAGAAGTAGAAAGAATTACAATTCCCATTCCACCTAAAATCTTAGGAATTCGTTGATAGTTGGAATAAATTCGTAAGCCGGGCCGGCTGATACGCTTTAAAATGGTTCTAGTTTTATATATTCCTTTTCTGGTTTTTCTATGTCGCAGAGTTGAAACCAAGAAATATTTGTTACTCTCCTGATGTTTCCGAACGTTTTCAATAAAACCTTCTCGTAGAAGTATTTTAACAATGTTTTCGGTGATATTTGTAGATGCTATTCGAACCCTTCCTTTTTTATCCGTGTCAGCATTTCTTATAGAAGTTATTAGATCGGCAATAGTGTCCCTACCCATGACGAACTAGAATTATAGGTTCCTCCTAATTTTGATATAATCAACATGTTTCCTTTTTTTTTCTTTTTTTTTTTTATTATAAAGTATATACGTGAGACACAATCTACTAATTTGATCTATTTCAGATACCCTACTATATCATAGTCTCATCTACTACTATTTATAATACTTCGGGAGCTAATGAAACTATTTTAGTAAAATTTAACTGTCTCAATTCTCGAGCGATCGCACCAAAAACTCGAGTTCCTTTTGGATTTCCTTCTTGATCAATGACAACTGCAGCATTGTCGTCATATCGTATTATCATACCGTTTTCACGTTTGAGTTCTTTACATGTACGTACAATTACAGCTCTAATTACTTCTGATCTTTCTAGAGGCATATTGGGAACTGCTTCTTTGATTACAGCAACAATAACATCACCAATATGAGCATATCGGTGATTACCAGCTCCTATGATTCGAATACACATCAATTTTCGAGCTCCGCTGTTATCCGCTACATTCAAAAGGGTCTGAGGTTGAATCATATCATTTTTATTTCAATCTGTTATTTCAATGCAAAAGTATGAAAGAAAAAAAAGAAATATTGTCTGTCCAGAAATAAATAAACCTGCGGTTGTTTTTTCATCCCCAATACCCCTTTTTGTTTAGTTCTACATCTCTATCCTGAAATAAGAAATTGAGTTCGTATAGGCATTTTGCGCGCAGCTATTGAGATAGCTGCTCTAGCTACAGTTTCTGATACTCCACCCATTTCATAAAGTATTCGACCCCGTTTAACAACGGATACCCAATATTCAGGGGATCCCTTCCCCGAACC